ACAAATTATCACAAACCAAAGTTATTAATTTGTATAAGTTAAGATCTATTTTTGAGTATCATGGAACTCCCTTTTTTCTTAAGACTGCAATAAAAAATTATTTTGTAACACAAGGAATTTTTAATTCCGAATTAAGACATACGAAACTTTCAAGTTCTGAAACGAATCAATGGAAAAGCTGGTTAAGAGGTCATTATCAATACAATTTATCTCAGATTAGATGGTCTGGATTAATACCAAAAAAATGGCGAACTACAATAAAAGAAGGTGGTATGACCCCAAATAAAGATTTAACAAAATGGAATTCGTATGAAAAAGACCAATTACTTTATCACAAAAAACAAAAGTATTTTAAAGTATATTCATTACCAAACCAAAAAGATAATTTTCCAAAATACTATATATATGATATTTTATCATATAAATATATTAATTCTGAAATTAAGAAGTCCTCATATATTATTTATGGATCACCATCAGAATTAAAAAACAACCGAAAATTTACTTTTAATTACAACAATTATAAACAAAATTTATTTGAAAACCTGGAGGAAATTCCTATCAATCATTATCTAGAAAAGGGTGATATTATGTATATGCAAAAAAATCCAGATAGAAAATATTTTGATTGGACAATTCTCAATTTTTTTATAAGACAAAAAATAGATATTGAGGCCTGGACCAAAATGGATTATAACATTAATATAAATACTAAGCTTGGAAGTAAGAATTACCAAAAAATTGAGAAAATGGATAAAAACTCTATTTTTTATCTGACGATTCATCAAGATTTAGAAATAAATCCAATCAATGACAAGAAACTTTTTTTTGATTGGATGGAAATGAATGAAGAAATCCTAAACCCAATATCGACAAATCTGAAACTTACGTTCTTCCCAGAATTTGTGTCACTTTATAATGTATACAAAACAAAACCATGGATTATACCAAGCAAATTACTTCTTTTAAATTTAAATAAAAATAAAAACATCAACGAAAAGAAAAAATGGAAATTTTTTAGACCATCGAATGGAAAAGGATATTCTGAATTAATTAATCGAACTCAAGAAGAAAAAGAACCCGCAGGACGAAGAGGCCTTAGATCATATGCACAAAACCAATATAAAATTAAAAAAAAATATAAGATCCGGAATAAGATGAGACCAGAAATGATTTTCTTACGGAAACACTATTTGCTTTTTCAATGGATAATAGACGATGGTTTAATTCCGAATTTAACTGAAAGAATGATCAATAATATCAAGATATATTGTTACTTGCTTGGACTGAGAAATCCAAGAGATACTACTATATCGTCTATTCAAAGGAAAGAATTAAATCTGGATATAATGGTGATTCGAAAAAAATTAACTCCTATAGAATTGAATAAAAAGGGGATATTTTTTATCGACCCCATCCGTTTGTCTGTAAAAAACGACGGATACTTTATTATGTATCAAACCGTAGGTATATCGCTGGTTCATAAGAGTAAGTACCAAACTCCTCAAAGATATCGAGAACAAAGATATATCAATAAAAAAAAATTGTATGAATCTATCCCAAGATATCAAATAATAATTCGAAAGAGAGACAAAAAACATTATGATTTTATCGTTCCTGAAAAGATTTTATCGTCTAGACGTCGTAGAGAATTGAGAATTCTAATTTCTTTCAACTCAAAGAATTTAAATAGTGTGGATAAAAATACAGTATTTTGTAACAAGAAGAACATAAAAAGCAGGAATCCTTTTTTGGATCAAAAAAAACATCTTGATAGAGATAAAAACGAATTAATTAAATTAAAGTTATTTCTTTGGCCTAATTATCGATTAGAAGACTTAGCTTGTATGAATAGATATTGGTTTAATACCAATAATGGAAGCCGTTTTAGTATGTTAAGAATATATCCACAATTCAAAATAGGTTGATGGTACATTTTTCCTATCTATTCTGTACCATATAGAAAAGCAAACAGATGAACATATGCCCTGTCTTACGTCTCAGTCTAATATAGATCTTTTTTATTTAATACAAAATTAATGACGTATTAATTTGTTTGGATAAAATCTAGAAAATAAATGAATCTACGGAATATTCCGAATTTTAGGTCTAAATTTTTTGACGTTGTGAGTGTAAAAACGTACCATCTCCTTTTTTATCCCTGTCCAACTCAAATTCAAATTTGTGATTAATGAAATTGGAAGTCCATAAATAAATTCAAATTCTTGTGTATATTAATTACTACATTAAAATGACTAATATTATTACTGATCGATAAAATAAAATATATTTATATGTAAATTAAAGGGTAGAAGGAGCTATTTTATGATAAAAAATCCACTCAGTGCAATTATTTTGAAAGAGGAAAACGAAGACAACAAGGGGTCTGTTGAATTTCAAGTAGTTAGTTTCACCAATAGGATACGTAGACTTACTTCACATTTGGAATTGCACAAAAAAGACTATTTATCTCAGAGAGGTCTGCGTAAAATTCTAGGAA